ATAAGTACTAATCATAAGGAAATTGGTAGTTTGTATTTAATGTTTGGAATATGGAGAGGTTTGGTTGGTGTAGGGTATAGGATGTTAATTCGTCTAAGGCTTATACATCCTGGGAATTTACTTTTAAAAAGTGATAGTTTGTATAATGTGATTGTGACTAGACATGCACTAGTGATAATTTTTTTTGCTGTTATGCCTTTATTAATTGGTGCTTTTGGTAATTGATTAGTACCTTTGTTTTTAAGTGCCATAGATTTGGTGTTTCCTCGTATTAACAATTTTAGGTTTTGGATTTTACCTAGTGCTTTGTATTTATTATTGCTTTCTGCTTATGTTGAAGATGGTGTTGGTACTGGTTGAACTATTTATCCTCCTTTATCTAGTTATACTTATCATAGTTCTCCTGCTGTTGATTTGGCTATTTTATCGTTACATTTAGCTGGAAGCGGGTCTCTGATGGGAGCTATCAATTTTTTAACTTCTAATAAAAGATTGCCGGTGGATAAGATAAAGGGTGAGCGTTCTGTTTTATATGTTTGGAGAATTACTGTGACTGCTTTTTTGTTACTTTTGTCTTTGCCTGTGTTGGCTGGTGGTATTACTATACTGTTGTTTGATCGTAATTTTAATAGGACTTTTTTTGATCCAATAGGTGGAGGGGATCCTGTTTTATTTATACATTTGTTTTGGTTTTTTGGTCATCCTGAGGTTTATATTTTAATTCTTCCTGGATTTGGGGTAATGTCACATGTTACTGCTCATTATGCTGGAAAATCGTCTCCGTTTGGTGCTGTTGGTATAATGTATGCAATAATTTCTATCGGTTTAATGGGGTTTATTGTTTGGGGGCATCATATATTTACGGTTGGTTTAAATGTAGATACTCGAATATATTTTACTTCTGCTACTATAATTATTGCTGTTCCCACTGGTATTAAAGTTTTTAGATGGCTTGCAACGTTGGCTGGAGGTCGAAAGTCTTCTAGAACTCCTGTTTTGTGAAGAATAGGATTTATTGTTTTATTTACTATTGGTGGATTAACTGGTTTAATTCTTTCATCTTCTTCGTTGGATATTAGGTTGCATGATACTTATTATGTAACTGCTCATTTTCATTATGTTTTGTCAATGGGGGCGGTATTTGCTATTTTTTGCGCATTTACTCATTGATATCCTTTGTTCTATGGAAATAATTTACATGGTCGTTGAAGTAAGGGACACTTTTTTTCTATGTTTGTTGCAGTTAATTTGACTTTTTTTCCAATACATTTTTTAGGATTAAGAGGGATGCCTCGTCGTTATTGTGATTATCCTGATTGTTATTCTAAGTGGCATTGATTGTGTAGGTATGGTGCTATTATAGCTTATATGTCCTTGATGTATTTTATGTTTTTATTATGGGAAAGAATGGTTAGGAAACGTGGTGTTGTCTTTTCTAGTGGAGTTAGAAGGGAGTTGGACTGAGTGGGTGTTGCAAAGCATATGTTTCCTATATCAGCTCATACTACTTGAGAGTTGCCTTTCATGTATGTAAATTTTAGTAAGGATAAGATTATAAAAGTGTTAAGCGGTAGCATAAAAAATGTGCTTCATTGAAAATGAAGAAGATGGTCTTTATAGATCCTGCTTTAAAAATATTTGAAAATTGTAAAAGAATGGTGAAACTTGTTTATAGTATAGGTGTTCTAGTACCTTTTGTATTAGGGTTTTTCAAGAATTGTTTAAAAAATTAATAATCTCGAATGAAAAGATGCAATCATTTTTAAAGATAATAACGTTGTAAAGTTATTGGTAAATTTGTGATAATAGCTATATACTAATTGCTTTTTCAGATATCTAGTTAGTCTAAAAATGTATTTAGTGCTACTATTGTTGATTTCAATAAGTTAGAGTGATTGGGTTAAGCTGATCATTGGAGTAATGATTTTTATTAAATTAATTAATTTAGTAGTTTTTGTATTTTACATCTTATTAAATTGTAATAAATACGTTAATTTTTTTGTAAGATATATATTATGTCTCATTTTTTATAATAGGCTAATTCTTTTTAAGAAAATATTATGATAAAAATGAGTAGATATATAAAATATAAGGCTGTAATAGTTCAGCATTTTTTAATTGTACTGTTTAAAAATTTTATTTAATGAATTCGGCAAATTTTATCTATGACTGTTTAACAAAAACATTTCCTTTTGTATTGATAAGAGGTATGCCCTGCCCGGTGTTGTGTAATAAACGGCGGCCTTAGCGTGAGGGTCCAAAGGTAGCGTAATAATTTGGCCTTTAATTGGGGTCTGGAATGAATGGGTTAACATGGATAAACTGTGTCAAATAAGGTTAGTTGAAATTAATTTTGAGGTGAAGAAGCCTTAATTTCTAAGAAAGACGACAAGACCCTACGAAGCTTTATTTTAAGAATATATTAAATTGTATATTCTAAAATTTTGTTGGGGCAACAAAATGAAAATGTATCATTTTATTTTTGTTTTACTTATTAGTTAAATCTTATTTTGTATTAATAGTAAGTTACTCTAGGGATAACAGCGCAATCTTTTAGGATAGTTGAAATTGGTTAAATGGTTTGCGACCTCGATGTTGGCTTTGGGTAACTTAGAAGTGTAGAGGCTTTAATAGTGGATCTGTTCGATCTTTAATTCCCGACATGAGCTGAGTTCAGACCGGCGTGAGCTAGGTCAGTTTCTATCTTCTTGGAATAAAAAAGTGGGGGTTTTTGTACGAAAGGAATTTTCGACCGGAATTATTTTTTTCTTATTTGTTGTTTTGTAAAGTGGCCGAGATTTTAGGCGGTGGATTGTAAATCTTCTAACAGAGTTTGAACTCTCTTTATTAATGATATGTTTTGGTTTTGTGTTATTTATGTTGGGGTTAAGGATTACTTTGGTCCAAAGACGGCATCTAATTAGTGTGTTTTTAGGAATAGAGTTTATAGCTTTAAGTTTTATATTGGTTGGCTCTATTTCAGTTTATAGAAACTCAAGGTATGTTTTATTAATTATGTGTATAGCTGTATGTGAGGCAAGGGTTGCTTTAGCTTTAATTGTTAATATAGTACGTGTTTACAGAAGAGATCGTGTAATAATGTTAAGTTCTGATAAGTCTTAATTAGAAATAGTTTAATATCAGAACTTAAGCTTTGGGAGTTTAAGGTGCTTGTTAGAGCTTTCTAGTTTAAGTAGTGTATATGCACGTTTGATTTTCAGTCTTTCAGAAGGTTAAGCCTCTTAAATTATCTGGTAGTTAAATTAAATAATATTGGATTGCAAATCTAAAGTAGCTAAGTTGCTCAGATTTATGTTGATAAGAATAGTGGTTTTTATTATTATTTTATGTTTTTTGTTATTAAGATTATCTTGGTTTTTGTCTATAAAAACTCGCGAAGATTATCAGAAGTCATCTCCATATGAATGTGGGTTTGATGGGTTATTGAGAGCACGAAGTCCTTTTTCTTTGCGGTTTTTTTTGGTGGCTGTTATATTTGTAGTGTTTGATGTAGAGGTTGTTTTAGTTGTGCCTATTATTTATTCTTTTTGATTTTTTAAAACTGTTATGGCTATAGTTACAAGATGCTTATTTTTACTTGTTTTATTTGTTGGTTTGTATCACGAATATCGTGAAGGTTCTTTAGAATGGGTAAATTAATTTTTAAGAGAATAATTTAAGATAAAATTTTAGGCTTCAAACTTAAAAATAAGCTCAGGCTTTTCTCTTGTTTTTCTTTTCATAGTATGACAGATAAATGTGTTAGATTTAAAATCTATTTATAGAGGTTTGGCTCTTGCTGTGTGTTGAACTAAAGCTTTGTAGAAGCGCCGGCGTTTTAATCCGAGAGAAGGTAGGATGTACCTAGTTTATTATAACCTGGCAGATTTAATGCGTTAGAGTTAGGTTCTAGTTATGGATAAGTATGTCCGGTTATATTTATAGTAAATTTATTATATTTGCCTTCCAAGCAAAAGTTCCAGTTATGGTAAGTATAGGTTAAATGTGTTTGATTGTGGCACATGGATTTATGTTAAAATAAAGATTACATGATATCTAAATTGAGAATTGGTGTATATGTCGACGTCAGTAAGGATTATATAAACAACTTATGAGAGTATGGTTTTGTTTGTTTTAACAGGTGGGGTTAAATGAATGCCAGCAACTGCGGTTAGATTCATCCATCAAATGAATTCGTACGGATTTGTTAATTCATTATCAATTAAGCTATGGTATAAAGTCCAAATAAAGGTTAAATTTGAAATTGGTTGTATTTATACTAACTATAGCTTTGTGGTTTTTTACGTAACTACGAAGTGAAACCAGGATTAGTGCCCTGTTATCCGTAGTGTAAAAGAAAATTTCCACCTAACTACTCATTGGATTGACAAAGGGAAATAAATTGGCGGTGTTTGAGTTAAAAAACAGGGGAACCGGGGTGTTAAAGGATAGTCCACCTATATTTCGTCCCTTTCTTATTGCGTGTGTATGGTTGTTTAATTATCAATAAGTTAAGTTGTTAGTTAAAATGCTTATATTAATATATATATGATTTTAAGCTAAAATTCAGATTGACATGCAGCTATGTGAGGGTTAACCTGGGTTACAGTTAAGATTTAAGGAATTAACGATGAGTGCATGTAAACGTGTATTATGAGAAGGACTTGTAAGTAAAAGCTATTAAATCATAGTAGCTTGAATACTATCAGATGAGTACAAATCGCCCGTCGCTCGCAAAGATAATTTGTGATAAGTCGTAACAAGGTAGGGGTACCGGAAGGTGTCTCTAGAATGATGTTTATAAGACAGTATTTGATGTACTTTAGATTTTGATTCTGATGGAATAAATAAGAATTTATTCTTATAATAAAGATTAGTTTATGTAGAACGTTAGTTTGTGGTGCTAGAAGAAAAATATTTATCTTTATTTTGAACTAGTAGTTTAATGAAGAATGCTTGATTGTTAATCAAATGGTGAGTAATAACTCTTGGTTTAATAGGATATTCTAATATTAAGATAAAGGGCTCATGTTCCTAAGATGTGTTATACACTCCTGTATATGTTATCTTTTGTTATGTTAGTTTATTGATCTGTTATGTGATTAATCTTAGTAAGATTACCTTTTATTTGTGTATTGTTAGCTGTAGGATTTTTTACATTGTTTGAACGGAAGTTGTTAGCAGGAATAATGTTGCGTAAAGGTCCTAATAAAGTTGGTTTCATGGGTTTGTTACAACCTTTTAGTGACGCAGGAAAGCTTTTCTGTAAAGAGGTGAACATTCCAAGGTGTTCTAATGTTTTGCCTTTTGTGGTTGCTCCAATATTTATATTAATGATTTCTATGAGCTTATGAATTTTATACCCCTTTAAAAGCGTTAGTGTTTTATTTATTTTTGGCATTTTACAGTTTTTAGTTACTGCTGGAGTAGCTGTATATGGTGTTATAGTAGCTGGATGGTCTTCTAATTCTAAATATTCTTTATTAGGGTCAGTTCGTAGAATTGCGCAAAGAATTTCTTACGAAATTTCTTTTGGATTAATTGTGTTCGTATTGGTGTTTATGTCAATAAGATTTTTTATTCAAGAAATCTCGTTTTGGCAAGAAGGCGCTTTTATATTTGTTTATTTGTATTTAATAGGGTTAATTTTGTGGATAGTTTGTATTTTAGCAGAAAATCATCGTGCGCCCTTTGATTTTGTGGAAGGTGAATCTGAGTTGGTGTCTGGCTTTAACGTGGAATATAGAGGTGGATTGTTTGCTTTAATTTTTATATCAGAGTATGGAAGAATATTGTTCTCTAGGATTTTAAGGGCCTGTTTGTTTTTTGGGGGGAGAGAGATATTTATTAGAGTTATTTTTTTGTTTTTTGATTATTTTTTTGTGTGAGTTCGTGGTAGATTCCCTCGGATACGTTATGATAAATTAATAAAAATGGGGTGAACTATTTTTATAGTTATTCCCCTTATGTTTGTATTATTAGTTTTTTTTATTATTTGTTTTTAGTGATATAGTTAATGTGCATAATAACAGGTTGTCGACTTGTAGTTGTCTTTTCATAGACTGTTGCTATATGAAGTACATACTAATATGTTTTAAAAATTGTAAATTTAACCCTATAAGAGTTTTAAGAATTGTAGTTATAGTATTTAGAAGATTGGTGAGAGTCTCTAGGAGTACTTGATTAGGTGTATGGGTAGGTTTTGAATTAAATCTATTAAGTTTTATGGTATTAATAAACTTAGAAAGTAAATGGGCTATTAGGCCTTGTACTAAATATTTTATCATTCAATCATTAGGTTCTGGTTTAATTTTGATAACTTTCTTATGTGATGAAATTCTTTACTCTGATGAGTGAAATGAGCTTGTACTTTGTGCTGGTGTTATGTTGAAAGGTGGAATTGCACCTTTTCATTTTTGAGTCCCTTCAATTGTTAATTCTACTACATGACTAGCAGGTGGTTTAATTCTTTCATGACAGAAATTAGCTCCTCTTTTTTTAATGGGATGGTTGTTTAGGGATTGAATAATTATTGTCGGTGCTAGTCTATCAGCTTTAGTTGGTGGTGTTGGTGGGTTAAATCAACATTCTATTCGTGGTTTAATAGTATATTCTTCTTTTGTACACACTTCATGAATAATGTTAGCTTTGATTAGGTCCTTTTCATTATTTGTTTTTTATTGACTTGTTTATAGAGTAAGGTTAGTTTTAATGTTTTGATCTTGTTTTAAAGTTAGAAAACAATTTCTTAAAAGTAAAATGCGAGTATTCCATAGATGTTTGAGTCTTTTAATGTTGAGAGGTTTACCTCCATTCTTAGGTTTTGTATCAAAGCTTTTAGTAATAATGTCAATTAACAGAGTTGTAGTGTTTGTTTCTGTAATTGGTTCAGTTATTAGGTTAAAATATTACTTGTCTGCTCTTTACTCTTTTATTTTTGGTCATGTGTATTGAGATACAGATTGTTCTCAGGATATTTCGTTTATTGTAATTGTAAGTGTGTTTTTAAATGTTTTAGGGTTTCTGTTAGTAGTAATTGGGTGTTATCAGAAAAGTCTGTTATGATTCGGGGCCTATGACTCCGCGGCGGTAAGTTACCTTCTGTTAAAATAAATAATCGAGTAGTACTTTAATCGAAAAGACTTGGGTTGCATCTAATAATTAAAACATCAGTTTTCTACTCTTATATGATAGTATAATAATTACAACTTGTTTACACCAAGTAAATCGTATGGCACGTCATATTTATGGTGTTAGGGTTAATATTTAGTGTAATATTTTTGTTGGTGTTAAGAAATGTAAAAGTAAGATTAGTGGGTTTTATAGTAATATTAGTTTTTGCAATAATAATATTAGGGTCAATGTCTGTAAGCTATGAGCTATTAGGTTTATTTAATCTCGACTTTCTTGCGAGTAGAATAATTAGTTTAACAGTTTATGTGATTAGTCTGATAATCTTTATGAGGTTAAAAGTAAAGCGTATGAGGTTGATAAATTTTATTAATCTTAGAATAAGTTTAATTTTGATTTTAGTTTTTACTGTAAGAAATTTCTTTCTTTTTTTTTTTTTTTTTGAAAGTTCGTTAATTCCTGTTATATTTATAGTAACCTTTTGGGGGTATCAACCTGAGCGTCTTCAGGCTGTTAATTATATAATAATTTATATGAGAGCTGGTTCTTTTCCATTACTTTTTGGTTTAAGTAATTTAGTTTATTGTGGTTTTAGTGATAGAATGTCCTCTGTTTATAATAGTTTATTCAAAGGTTGTTGTTGATTTTATTGGTTTTATTTGATAGGGTTTTTTGTTAAATTGCCTATGTTCCCTTTTCATTTATGGTTGCCTAAGGCTCATGTGGAAGCTCCAGTGGTTGGATCAATAATTCTTGCTGGTGTTTTATTGAAGTTAGGCGGATATGGTATTATTCGTTTTTTAGGATTAGCTATAATTCCTATATTAAGGAGTTCTTTTTGTATTTTAATTTCTGTTGCTTTATTTGGGGGTTTTATAGCAGGAATTATATGTTTGATGCAGGTTGATTTAAAGTCTTTAGTGGCATATTCTTCTGTTGGTCATATAAGTTTGTTGGTGCTTACTCTTAGTCAAAGTGATGTGAGGTTTTATGGTTCTATTATTTTAATAGTTGGTCATGGATTGTGTTCTTCGGGTTTGTTTTGTTTAGTATATATATTTTATCGTATTTCTGGTTCTCGTTCAGTGGTTTTAAATAAGGGGTTTTTATTAAAAGTTCCTGCATTTGTATTGTGTTGTTTTGTATTAAGAATTGGAAATATGAGTGCGCCGCCTAGATTAAATTTTGTTGGGGAAATTATATTTTTTATAAGTTGTAGAATGGTCTCTTATTGATTTGTTTTAATTTTTTCTTTGATTAGATTTGTGGGAGCATGTTACAGTTTATATTTTTATGGTGTTTGTTGTCATGGGAAAGAAAATAGTCTTTTATATTTGGGGGTTTCTTTGAGTTTTAAGGATTTATTTGTATTGTTTTTGCATATCTTTCCTTTAAATGTTTTATTTTTATTTTTATAATTTGAATTAATATATTCTAATTTAAAATTAGATGATGGATAAATTAAGATCCTTAATTTTGTGGTGCGAAGTCCTTATTATCGTGTTAGACCTAGTCCTTGACCGCCTTTAGTAGCTTTTTGTTTGGTTAATATGGCTATTGGTTTAGTTAGTTGAATGTATCGGGTTAATTATAGAATTAATATTATTTTAGTTGGAGGTTTATTATTGGTTAGTTGTTTATATTTATGGTGGCGTGATGTGTTGCGCGAAGGGGATCAGGGTTATCATAGGAAATATGTTATTAAAACATATCGTGATGGTATAATTATATTTATTGTTTCTGAAGTTATATTTTTTTTTTCTTTTTTTTGAGCATTTTTTCATAGGAGTTTAAGACCAAATGTTGAAGTTGGGGGTAATTGACCTCCTTGCGGTATTCGTAGTCCTAATGCTTTTTCGATCCCTTTATTAAATACTTGGGTTTTAGTCACTAGGGGTATCTCGGTAAATTATGCACATAATTCATTGAAATGTCGAGATTATGATTATGGGTCTATTATTGGGATAATTTTTACTATTGTTTGTGGAATTTTTTTTGTGAAATTACAATATATGGAGTATTTTAGCAATTCTTTTTGTATTTCTGATAGTGTATATGGAAGGGTTTTTTATATATTAACTGGCTTTCATGGTGCTCATGTAATTTTTGGGACTTTATTTCTAATAGTGACTCTTGGTCGTTTATGATTTGGTCATTTTTTATTAAATCGTCGTTTTGGGTTTGAAGCGTGTGTTTGATATTGACATTTTGTTGATGTTATTTGAATTGCTGTCTATATTTTTGTTTATGTGTGAGGTGGGGGTCAGTTATTTGATTTATGATATAAGTATTGAGAAGGTTAAGGCTGATTTTGTTTTATGATTTGAAATCATTTATTTAAGTATAATGGTTGTACTTGTCAGTCTATGAATATTATGAGTGTTGTAGGAGTTTTAGGGTTTTTAAGTGTTTTATTAGGGTATGTGATAATAATAAGTTCATTTTTTATACATTCTTGTGTGGTTTTGGAGGTAGTATTATGTAGGATTAATAGGTGTGAAATTGGGGCGAGATTTTTGTTAGATGAAGTTAGGATTATTTTTGGAGGGGTGGTGTTAGTTATTTCTGGTAGTGTGGGAATTTATAGAAAATGGTATATGAATGATGAAGTTTTTTATTGACGTTTTATGATTCTCATTTATTTATTTGTTGGTTCTATGCTTATACTAATTTTTAGGTCTAATTTGATTGGATTAATATTGGGATGAGATGGATTAGGTTTAGTTTCTTTTCTTTTGGTATGTTATTATCAGAATCCATCTAGATTAGGGGCTTCAATATTGACTGTTTTAGTTAATCGTGTAGGGGATGTGTTTATTTTAGCAAGAATTGGTTTAATGAGAAGATGAGGAGATTTTATAGTGTATGAACGGTCTATGTTTGAGAATTTAGGATATGTGAGATTATTTGTTGTTGTAGCTGGTATGACTAAAAGTGCGCAAATACCTTTTTGTTCTTGACTTCCCGCAGCTATAGCTGCGCCAACTCCTGTTTCATCTTTAGTTCATTCGTCAACTTTAGTGACTGCAGGGGTTTATTTAATTATTCGTTGTGTAAGTTTATGTGGATTATGTGAGATAGGAATGGGGGTTTTAAAATTTATAAGTTTGTTGACTTTAATTATAGCTGGAATAGCTGGTACACTGGAGAGTGATTTTAAAAAAGTTATTGCTTTATCAACTTTAAGTCAATTAGGGGTTATAATGTTTTCTTTAAGCTTGGGGTTTTATACTCTAGCATTTTTTCATTTAGTAACCCACGCCTCATTTAAAGCGTTGCTGTTTTTGAGAGCAGGTGTGGTTATTCACTCTAATAAAGGGTGTCAGGATTTGCGTTTGTTAGGTGAAAGGTGGAAAAATTTACCAATTAGAAGTGCAGCTATAGTTGTTGCTAGATTTTCATTATGTGGAATTCCTTTTATGAGGGGGTTTTATTCTAAGGATTTGGTTATCGAGATAAGATTGATAAAAAGTATGGATATTTGATTTTATTTTATTATATTATTGGGTGTAAGATTTACATCATGATATTCTGTTCGTGTTGTTGTGTCTGTTGTTTTTGGTTTAAATAAATGTGTGATAAGAAGTGTTAGGATAAAGGAGTCGTTTGATGTGATTGCTTCTTATTGTTGTTTATATTTTGGCGCAGTATTTAGAGGTTATTTAATAGTAATAAAAATAGGAATTTTTTTTTATCAAAGGTTTATTGATTCTTTTTTTTTTTTTTTGTTACTTTTTATGCCATTTTATGGGGGATTTTGATTTATTTATTCTATATTTGTGAAGGAAGTTGGGTGGTTTTCTAATATTATTCATTTTGTTGTTTTGATGTGGAATTTTAAGTCTTTAAGTGCTCAATTTCCGGTTAGGTATTTGTTTAATTATGGTAATAACCTTGTTCGTTGTATAGATTTAGGTTGGTTGGAGAAGGTTGGTCCTCAAGGGTCTTATGAATTTCTTGGGAGAATTAGAAAAATAAATCAATCGATTCAGAGTAAATATTTTTTAAGATTATTGTTGTTTGGAATTGCTGTTTTTGTTATTTTGATTTTGCTGATATGTTTTTTATATGATTAGGGAATGATAATAGGGGTTTATATTGTAATGGCTGTAATGATTTGTTGTGGTAGTGTTTTCTCTAGCGAACCTTTTACTTTGGGTTTTTCATTAATTTCTTGTTGTTTGATAGTGTGTTTGTTAATGGTTAAAGTTAGAAGGTCTTTATTAGCTTTTTTGGTTTTTATAAGTTATGTTAGAGGTATTATGGTTTTATTTTTGTATGTTTTAAGTGTTCATCCTAATCAAATTCATAGAATATCAGGTGGTAAAATGTTTCTTTTAATTTCTTTGTTGGTTTTGAGATTTTTATGGTGATATGGTCATGTTGATATTTTTACTAGGTTTAATAGTCTTGAGAATTTTTGTTTTGTTGGAATAGTTAGGTTTTGGGTTCTATATTTGTTTATAGGTGTGGTTTTGTTGTTTGATTTGTTTGTTGTGTGTTATCTTTGTAAAAAAAAACGTTCTCCTCTTCGTTCTATTTAATTTATATTTATATGTTTTGATTTTTTTGTGATATTTTATGATGCCGCGTGGGGGATGATCCAGTTATCTTGATGAGATAGAGTTCAAGTATTACTTCGGTGTTTGTTGCTTACGTAGTAAAATTATTATTTAAGTCTTGTAAACTTAAGTTTCTATATGTTATAGGCGTTTGTTATTTTAGTCGGTAAGCCTTTTCGTAAACGACATTGATTTTTAAAGGTTGTTAGAGCTAGGGTTTATGATTTACCTTGTCCTATTAATTTGAGTGTATGGTGAAGTTTTGGTTCTATATTAGGCTTATGTTTGGTTATGCAAATTATTACTGGATTTATGTTGTCTTTTTATTACATTCCTCATGCTGATATAGCTTATGATTCTGTTATTTATATTATACGTAATGTTCATAAGGGTTGGATGGTTCGTAGGATTCATTCAAATGGTGCTTCTGTATTTTTTATATGTATTTATGTTCATATTGCTCGTGGGTTATATTATGGTTCTTATTTAGATAAAGGTGTTTGAAATGTCGGGGTAGTTTTGTATCTTATGGTAATGGCTGAGTCTTTTTTAGGTTATGTTCTTCCCTGGGGTCAAATATCTTATTGGGGGGCTGTAGTTATTACTAGAATGTTAACTGCTATTCCTTATGTAGGTCATAGGATTGTAGAATATGTTTGAGGAGGTTATGTTGTTAATACTCGTACATTAACTCGGTTTTATTCTTTTCATTTTATTATTCCATTTTTAATGATTGTGGTAATTATACTTCATCTTCTTTATTTACATGATAAGGGAAGGAATAATCCGTTGGGAATTAGGAGTGATTCTATATTAATCCCTTTTCATCCTTTTTATACTGTTAAAGATATTGTTGGGTTTGTTTCGATGTTTATAGTTCTAATATACTTTGTTTGTGTTAAACCTGAGGCATTAGGTAATCCGTTGAATTATATTCCTGCTGATAGATATAAAACTCCTGTTCATATTCAACCTGAGTGGTATTTTTTATTTGCTTATACTATTTTACGTTCTATCCCTCATAAGGCCGGTGGTATTTTAGCTATGTTGGGATCTATTTTTTTATTATTTTTGATACCTTTTATTCATACTGGACAGTTTCGGAGATTAAGGTTTTACCCCATTCATCAGCTTCTTTTTTGGTTTAATGTTAGTGTATTTGGTGGTTTAACTATAATTGGTATACGTCCTGTGTTAGAGCCTTATTATACTGTTGGACAGTGTTTAACTGTTTGTTATTTTGTTGGGATATTATTGTTACCTTTGACCTTATTTTTATGAGATTTTCTAATTGCATCAAGTAGTAATGAAACTTCGTTTTAGTGTCTATGTATGGGTCTAAAGTTTTTCAAGATTGATTTTATCGTGATGTAGGAGATGCATTAAATTCTTTTTATCATAATATAATATTGGTTGCGGTTTTTATTATTTCTCTTGTAGGATATTTCCTTTTCCGTATTAATTTTTGTAGTGTGAGATATCGCTCTTTTAAGCATCAAAATGTTTTGGAGTGGGTGTGAACTGTTGTGCCTATATTAATCTTAGCTGTTTTATGGGTGCCTTCGGTTCGTAATTTATATCTTATAAATCATATTGGAGAGCCTAAGTGGTCTTTTAAAGCTGTTGGTCATCAGTGGTATTGAACTTATGAGTTTGTTAATAAAAAATATCAGGAGGTTGTTCTTGAGTCATATATAGATAATATTGATGATGGAAACTTTAAATATCGACTTTTAGATGTTGATCAGCGTATAGTTGCTCCTGTGAATTTGCAGTTGCGTGTTCTTGTTAGAAGTGTGGATGTTTTGCATTCATTTTCTTTGCCTTCGTGTATATTGAAGGTTGATGCTATTCCTGGGCGTATAACACAAACACCTCTTTTAGTTGATAAGAGAGGAGTAGTTTATGGTCAGTGTTCGGAATTATGTGGTGTAAATCATAGATTTATGCCTATCGTAGTTGAATTTATTCCTGTTAGTAGATTCTTGGAGTGGTTGAAGGTTACTGAGGTGTAGATAGAAACTTTTGAGCTGTTTTGAAGCGTTACGGTTTCGGCCCGTAAGGAATAAATATGTTGTTTATAAAGGTTAAGTGGTTTTGTTTGGGTGTTATAGGTCTGTTTATATTCTTTTGTGGATTGGTTTTATTTTTGTTTCTTTAGAATTATGTGTTTGATGATTATATTCGGGTAAGTTAAAGTTTAAAAGTTTTATATGGTAATAGATGTATTTTCTGTGTTTGACAATGATAATTTTAATTCTTTTTCTTTAAATGTTTTAGTTTGAAGTTGAAGATTGTTTCTTCTTGTTACTTTTTTAAGAAAGTTAATATTATGGGTGGACTTAACTCGTGTAAAGAGATTCTTTTATACGTTAGGAAGATTCGTTTTAGACTTTGTTGGTAAAGTAGAAGGTTTAAAATTAACGGGTTTTGCTGTTTCTATTTTTTCATTGTTTAGTTTGATTTTATGAATTAATTTGAGGAGTGTTGTTCCTTATTTTTTTCCTGTTAGGTGTCATGTTCCTTATATTGCTTCCTTTTCTTTGTATGTTTGAATAGGTTTGGTTATATCTAGGTTAGTAAATAGGTGGGTGCAGGTTGTAGGAAGTTTGGTTCCGTCTGGTTCTCCTATGAGATTATCGCCGTTATTAGTATTGACTGAGATTGTTTCTTCTGCTGTTCGCCCATTGGTTTTGGTGATGCGATTAGTTTTTAATTTGGTGACGGGTCAGATTCTTTTTGGTTTGTTAGGGGAAGTTTTTTCTGAGGCTCTTTTGATAGGCTCTGTTTTGAACTTGGGTTTGTTGACAGTAGTTATAATAGTTTATTCATTTTTTGAAATTTTTGTTTGTGTTTTGCAAGCTTATATTTTTTGTCAGCTTCTTTGTAGTTATAGTGAGGATCATTCATCATTTCGGTGAAATTGTTTGGGAAGGCTAATCAAGCTTAGTAGGGCTGCTAACTTTACTATAAGGGTGTTGAATCCCTTCTTTTCATAAGTTAACTTAACACGATGATTG